TTTTTTTTAGAATCTATCTATATACTTCTGGATCTGTTCATGAGAAAAGGGCCAAGAGACTTTGATTTCTATTTCAGCAAACAGTATGAATCATCCATGTTACATGCTAATACTAACTAATATTAATAAAATAAAACTATTAATAAGTATATATTAATAAGTATATAAATTTATTAATATATAAAATATATATAATATATTATTAATAAATATATTATAATAAATATATTATATATTCTAATTATATATAAAAATATATTCTAATTATATATTATATTATAAATATATATTCTAATAAATATATATTATAATATTATAAAAAAATAAATATAAATATTAAATATAAATATATAAAATATATATATTATATTTTATTTATTATATATATTATAATAAATATAATATTAAATAATATTAATATTATTTAATATTATATTTAATTTATAATATTTAATTTATTATTTAATTTAATTTATAATTATTTAATATTTTATTTAATTTAATATTTTATTTATTATTTAATTGTTATTATTTTGATTATTATTATTATTATTATTATTATTATTATTATTATTATTATTATTATTATTTTATTATTATTATTATTTATTATTATTATTATTATTATTATTTATTATTATTATTATTATTTTAAGAGATGATTTATTATATTCTTCAAATTTAAACTGACTCGATCTATCAATATTGTACAGACTCGATCTATCTACAATTTTGAGCATTTATGGGCTACCCACATCCTTTTCTATCAAAGATTGAAGATACCTGATATGATGCGACAGTTGGTAGTTGTACCTTCACAATGTACCATGGTGGCTCCCATTGAAATTTGCTCTCTTTTCTTTGCAGCTTCGACATCTTTTGCTCTTTTTCATCAGTGAGGATCATGAGATTTTGATTGAGAATCAAGATTGATTGTGAGAAATGATCTCGTGCCCCTTGAGCTGACTTGATTGGCCTTTTTGATTGATTCAGATCTTCATTGTCTTCTATTTCTTTTTCTGTTTCTTCTTCCATTTCTTCTTCACTTGGTGCAATGGAGTCTGAATTGAATTGTATATGATTATTGATTACAATTTAGTTATATCATTAGAACTATTTATTCAACAAATTTGATTGATTGATACGTGTCGATTTTCTGTTACGATAGATCGACGAAACAATAGCTAGACCAATAGCTGCTTCAGCCGCTGCAATAGCTATAACAAAGATCGAGAAAATGTCTCCTCTTAATTGTCGATTATCAAATAGATCAGAAAATGTGACAAGATTAATATTAACCGAATTTAGTATAAGCTCAAGACACATAAGTGCTCTAACCATGCTTCGACTTGTGATCAATCCATAAATACCGATAGAAAACAAATATGCACTCAAAAAAAGTACATGCTCAAACATCATTGACTAACTCCTTATCAATCTCAATTTATTTCAACAAACAATTCAAATTCAACTGCTTTAAGTTTTTTCTAAAATAATAATTTCAAAGTATTTAGTATTTAAGTATTTATTATATAATACTAATAATACTAATTTTTATTGACGAGCCATAGTAATTGCACCTATCAAGGCAACTAAAAGAATTATAGAAATGAGCTCAAATGGAAGAAAAAAATCTGTTGATAAATGAATCCCAATTTGTTGAACATTACTTATAAGGTCCTGCTCTATAATGTGGTTTGATTTTGTAGTCCAAATGATCCCATACCATGATGTATCTGGGATAGTAGTAGTTAGTGAAAAAAAAATACTTGTACAAATCAGCGAAGTGACCCCATCTCCCACGGTCCAAAGATGTAAATCCGTGGAGTATTCTGAACCCTTCATGAACATCACAGCAAATATGATTAAGACATTTATAGCTCCCACATAAATAAGGAGCTGTGCAGCAGCTACAAAATAGGAGTTCAATAGAATATAGAATAAGGATATACAAACAAGAACCAATCCCAAAGAAAAGGCAGAATAAATTGGATTGGTAACTAAAACTACTCCTAGGCCTCCTAATATAAGAGCTAATCCCAGAAATACTACAAGAATATCATGTATTGGTCCAGTTAAATCCATTGTGTATAATGTATAAAATATAGATAAGTTGCAATTTTTTATGACCTTTTTGAATAATCTAGGAAAAAGGTTACTCTATTTGTTTTTTCTTGTATATGCTACGTCCCTAATTGAATTAAATCTTAATGTAGTGTGAATTTATATAGTGGATTAATTTAGATATAATTTGTATTTTTTATTTCTTATTATATTTAATTTATTATTATTATATTACAATATAATTTTTAATTATATTAGTATTGTATAAGAATACACAATATATATATATATATATATATATATATATATATATATATATATATATATATATATATATGCCACTTTCCATTTCAGAGAATTCTCGCAGGTAGTGGAGAATCAAACTTGTTAATTCTGTTCTGATTCTGCTAGATCCTTGGGATATTCTGAGCAGATTTGGCTTGATTTTCTAACCAGAAGAATATTCTCAAATCACGCAAATCCGCGTTCCAATCATTGGACTCCGCCATGAGATAGAAGAACGCCTTGCGATAGCAGAACGCCTTGCGATAGCAGAACGCCTTGCGATAGCAGAACGCCTTGCGATAGCAGAACGCCTTGCGATAGCAGAACGCCTTGAGAGCACGTGATTGACTTGAGTCAATAGAATACGCCCATGAAGCACGTGACTGACTTAAATCAATAGCTTTACGCCAGCGTATAGAAAATATACAGACCCCAAAATCAATACTATAATTAAGTAATTGTTTCTTTTTAATATCTGTTTCCAATCTCCAATCTACAACAGGTAGATCTATAGGGCATACACGAACACATACTTCACAAGCAATACATTTATCGAATTCAAAATGGATTCGACCCCGGAAACGCTCTGATGTGATTGATTTTTCATAAGGGTATTGAATAGTTACGGGTAAACGATTTGCATGGGATAAGGTAATCATAAAACCTTGACCAATATACCTTGCAGCTCGTACTGTTTGTTGACCATAATTCATGAATCCAGTCACCATAGGAAACATATCGTAGATATCCATGAAATAAAGAAGTTAATATTTTTTTTTCTCTTGTTTGAAAGAGGTTATGAATCTAGAATAGCGTTATCATATTCTGTTATTTATAGTGAAACAAGTTGGGAAGAAGTTGTCAATAATAGATTACCTAAAGAAATGGGTAAAAGAAATTTCCATCCAAGATTTAATAGTTGGTCCATTCTCATTCTAGGCAAAGTCCATCTTGTTGTGATAGGAATAAACAGGAACAAATAAGCTTTAGCTAATGTAATAAAGATGCCAATTGTCATTCCAAAGACCCCCTCCATTTTATTTATTCCGAAAAGTTCAGGAAGAAATATGTATGTAAGAGAAAAATTCCACCCACCTAAGTAAAAAACTGTTACAAATAATGAAGAAACTAACAAATTTAGGTAAGAAGCGACGTAAAACAAACCGTATTTGATACCTGAATATTCGGTTTGATAACCTGCTACTAATTCCTCCTCTGCTTCTGGTAAATCAAAAGGTAATCTCTCACATTCTGCTAGAGAAGAAATTAAAAAAACTAAAAATCCTATAGGTTGACGCCACAGATTCCACCCCCAAAAACCATATTTTGACTGTGCCTCAACTATATCAACTGTACTTGAACTGTTAGATAATTATAGTCGGCGATAACATCACTGTTTCCGTCGCTATTCCAGAACCGTACATGAAACCTCAGCTTCATACGGCTCCTCTACGGCCACAAATAAATATAAGGACTAGTTCGGTATTAATATTAATTATCTAATAAAGAAATAAATAGAATTTGTTTGCTATAAAAAAACGCTTCCGAATTGATCTCATTCTCTTAAAAAGAAATTTTCTTTGTTCAGTAATAATTTATTACTTCAATAAAATACTCATTTTTGTCAATAGACAACACAGTTTGATCCGTCTTTTTTATTACGAAAAAGAAAGAATTTGCCACTAATTCATGAATCATCATAAGAATTGCATATGTATGCAGTAAAGAAAGAATAACTCCATTTTTTTATTCAGTTATTTTCCCATTATACATTATAATTATATATTGATATTGCATTCTTTTTCTTTTGTTCCTGTTCTTGTTTCTCAGAAGAAAAAAGGGGGGGGGACTCTGAAAAAAGAGGATTAATTCGTTCTTGATAGTCATTTCTTTAATCAGTGAATAGGAGCATACTCTAGATCGGAATCCTAAGGAAGTACTGCTTGATCATTTCTACTAACTTAAAGCCCTTATTTTGATTCATTTTATGCATAAATACGTCTTTTGAAACTTGACATTATCTCTATTACTAATCTTTTGTGTATCTTGGTGTTCCTACTTCTCCACCCACTCATTTTTGATTGATCCCCCATATAGTAATACGTACAAGACTATAATTGAAACTCCATACAGTTGATCCTTTGTACCCGCTTCAAGACATGAACACTAATCAAGCAATTTCAACCTTGGGGTAAACAGTTTACACTGCTTATGTTTACTTCCACTTTACTCTTGTACATAGGGAATGAGAATCCATTTTCTTACTGCAAATTTATAAGCTGTTTTGTTTCACTCATATGACTATCTAGTTTAACCCATTGACCTAAATCTGAATGATGAATAAAAAATAACTATATCTATTCAATAAATTTCATCCCTTTACTAAAAATAAAAAAGTTCATGTTCTAACGAATCACACGTAGAGATATTGATAACACACATGGAGTTAATGGTATTTCATAACTAATGGATTGAGCAGCAGCTCGCAGACCACCTGAAAAAGAATATTTATTATTCGATCCATATCCTGACATAAGAAGTCCAATAGGAGCAATACTTGAAATGGCGATCCATAAAAAAACACCTATACTGAGATCGGCTAGAACAAGGTTATATCCAAAAGGAATTACTAAATAACTTAGTAAAATAGA